ACAATACAGACGTGGTGATCAGTTGGAACTTTGATTAATTAACATCCTTTTTTTGATTGACCTCCTACTTCCTTTAATTCGCGGGAGGTCAAATTTTGATTGGTTTAATTATTTTGGTGGTAATTTTCGACCTAGCGCGACTAACAAGAACACAGAATCACGCTCTGTAGGATTTGAACCTACGACATCGGGTTTTGGAGACCCACGTTCTACCGAACTGAACTAAGAGCGCTTTAGTATCACAATGAATATTTCATAACCCCAACCCGTCTTGCATATATACTATACATAAAATGAAAGATTTTTTGTGTATGTCCAATTTTCTTTTAATCGATCTCAATTGATCCCCCGTTACTGTTCAGAAGATAAGTAATAGGTAGGGATGACAGGATTTGAACCCGTGACATTTTGTACCCAAAACAAACGCGCTACCAAGCTGCGCTACATCCCTTTCAATTGGTCTACAATGTCATTGTAGAGAATCCCTGCTTTGTTTTCCATATCTTTATTTCCTCCATTGATATACACAAATATCTTGTCATTTCTCCTTTTTGGTCTCATATAATAATATAATTATATTAAAAATAGTAAAAGACTTCTATTATATTTCTATTATATAAAGTATGAAATAAAGTATGAAATAAATATGAGACCCCGTAAAAAAATGAATATTTTTCGAGAATTTCTGGCATAAAGGGGCGTATTTGTTTCTTTTAAGATTAAGAAAAGTAATATCTATTTTGCACATTTCAAGTTGTACATTTCAACTTGAATTAGGGATTCCGCGTACAAATACAAGCGGTCGGTCATTAAGTACATATACACATCTGGGTATATATGTATTACCATTATATATTAGAAATAATAAAGAAAGAGGAGAATTTAAAATGCGAGATCTAAAAACATATCTCTCCGTGGCACCGGTAGTAAGTACTCTATGGTTCGGGTCTTTAGCAGGTTTATTGATAGAGATCAATCGTTTTTTTCCGGATGCGTTGATATTCCCCTTTTTTTCATTCTAGTTATTGATATGGGAGGGGGGGAAGAGGATTAGAGATACAATCAAATATCTGTAACTAATCCCTTCCCTTTTTTTTTAGAATATACGTTAGAAAAACAAATAAAGGGATTCCTCCTCGGTGAAACTAGTAACTCGGGCCAGGTTTAAATGAAATTAATAAAAAATAGAGTGAAATGTGATGGTTGGGGCAATAATATCATACAAGATACTTAAATGAAAATTAAATGCTGTACGGCAATTTAAAATTATAAATCTAGTAATATAGTTAGAAATCATTATATTACTTATTATTAATATATTGTTATTATTACTATATTCATTTATATTGATTTATTGCAACGAAATCTTTCTTTCATAATTAGATTTCGAGTTACCTGTTTCTTTTTTTTTTTCGTTCCTTTCTTCTTCCTCGTTTCGGATCGGAAAATTAAAGAATTGAATGAATCAAAAACCAAAGGAGGCTCATGGCCAAGGGTAAAGATGTCCGAGTAACGGTGATTTTGGAATGTACCAGTTGTGTTCGAAATCGTGTTAATAAGGAATCAATGGGCATTTCCAGATATATTACTCAAAAGAATCGACATAATACGCCTAGTCGATTGGAATTGAGAAAATTCTGTCCCTGTTGTTACAAACATACGATTCACGGGGAGATAAAGAAATAGATCTAACCGGTCGCTCGTGTGTCAGTCTTCCGTTCCAAGGAAGATGAAAAATGACATATTAGATATATCTAATATCTATTGATTTAAATATAAACAAACCAAATCCTATTTCGATCGGATCAACCGTGATGGAGAATTAAGAAATAGGATCTTTAGGATAAGGAATAAACAAACCATGGATAAATCCAAGCGAATCTTTCTTAAATCCAAGCGATCTTTTCGTAGGCGTTTGCCTCCGATCCAATCGGGGGATCGAATTGATTATAGAAACATGAGTTTAATTAGTCGATTTATTAGCGAACAAGGAAAAATATTATCTAGACGGGTGAATCGATTGACCTTAAAACAACAACGATTAATTACTATTGCTATAAAACAAGCTCGTATTTTATCTCTGTTACCTTTTCTTAATAATGAGAAACAATTTGAAAGAAGCGAGTCAACCGCTAGAACTACTGGTCTTAGAACCAGAAAAAAATAGGCTGACTCTTGAATTGAATCAAAAAAAAATTCCAATCCAAACTCAAATGCGGGATTGACGCTTTTTTTTTCTAAAAATAGGAAATCCAGATTTGATTGTCGTTCGAAAAAAAAAAAATTGGGGAAGAAGAAGAAATATTTTTTATTGAACGTGTTTCTTCATTTTCATTTTGACGACTTTTTCATATTTTATTATACTAATTTCTACTCTACCTTCCCAGAGTTCATTTTCCAGGGAACTCCATTTAAACCATTCCAACGGATTCCTTCCACTCTCTTTATTTTATGATCTCATTGGAAATCATATAAAGACAACTCCTATTTAATATAGCTATTTGTGCAAGTATTTTACGATTAAGAAGCAACTGTTTCTTGTACAGATTGTGTATTAATTTACTATAACTAAAGTATACTTTATTGTCTCGAATTACTGCATTTATACGAGTGATCCACAAACGACGAAAATCTCTCTTTTGTCTACCCCTATCCCGATGAGCAGAAATCAAAGCTCTTATTTTCTGTTGAGTAATAGTCCGCGTAAGTCTTGAATGAGCCCCTCGAAAAGTTGATGCAAATAAACGGATTTTTGTTCTACGTCTTCGAGCTATATACCCTCGTTTAATTCTGGTCATTGAATAAATGAAACTTTGATGAATAACTAATTGATTTCCTTTCTTTCAGTTATTCCCTTCCCGTGTCCTAGTCTATTAATAACAAAACGGATTCTTCCAATGTATAAAATAAAAATTCCAATGGCTTTTGCTACTCTAACCTTCCCGACCACGATTTTTTTCTAGGCATTTCCCCTCGAAAATAAAAATTGTATTGATACTAGGTAAAACACATAGTAAATAAAAAAGTAATAAATATAAATGGATTATAGTGGGTTCCATCGTTTCTATGGTTACTTCTTAAACGGCGAGGTCCTCTCTATACACCGGAGCCCTTCCCTCATTTAATCAATGTTATTGTTAACTTGTACAGTTCACACTCTTTGGCTCTACCCATAATTATCTAGTACTAGGTCTTTCACAACGAGATCTACTTATACAGTAACGGTATTTAATTATGAAGATTAGCTGAGTAGCTGACCCTGTTAGTCCGTTCTTGCAAGAATAAGGCCTAAATTTTCTACTTTTTAAAATAAGATTTCCCCCGCTTAATGAATACCATTTGATATCAATGGGGAATTCTTTCTCATCTTAAATTTGAAATTGAGGTGATTGGATTTGCACCAACGGGAACCATACATTTGATACCCCAATCGAAGGATAGATCTTTTTTTTTTTTAAGATATTGAATATTCAATGGAGTTCGTCCATTCTATCCTACTCACAGGTACGGATCGGTGATACTGGATCAATTGTTTTCTTTCTTTTGTCCTAGTCCATGGTCTGAACGAGTCGCACATACACCCTAGTACATGTTCCTCGTCGCTGAGGACATCCTCCAAGAGCGGGGGATTTCGTGACATTTCTGATTGGCTGTCTTGTGTTTCTAATAAGTTGTTTAATAGTTGGCATGTTGAATCATATATATAATGGGCTGGTTTAGATCGACCTTAACCGGATGCTTAGGAATTCTTTTTTTCTATATTTTGAATTTCTATATTAAGAAATTCGATTAATAAATAGAATATTAAATCCGGTAAGAAAAAAAAATCCCAAATCACGAATTCGTGTGAAATCCTTGTTCTTTTTCTTTGTTATTCAGTCGCTACAAGATCAACAATTCCATGAGCTTGGGCTTCTGTTGCTGACATAAAAACATCTCTTTCCATGTCTTCGGATACAACCCATAAGGGTTTGCCTGTCCTTTGTGCATAAACCCTTGTGATGGTTTCGCGTAGCTTCAGCAGTTCTTCCGCTTCCAGGATAAATTCTCCCGTCTGTGCCTCATAAAAAGAACTGGCAGGTTGATGGATCATTACCCTGATGATATAATGATATAACATAAAAATGTTTCTTCTATCTCGCATGATGAAAGTGAAAGGTGAGGAGATAAAGAATAATAAAAAAAAGATATAATTGAACAACCGTACAGGCATCTTTTGCGCATTGCATACGGCTCTATAATGGAATTCACTTTTTTTACCTTACTTACATCGAAGAAATATAAAATAAATTATAGGGTCTATCAGACTCAGGTTGGTAAATGATCCAATAACCACCCTTCCTTTTGTAGTAGTTCAAAAATACTATAAAAATACTATGATGGTTCCGTTGCTTTATATATTTATATTTATTTTGTCTGTTATTTAGCAATCCCAAAGTTTCTTTTTTTTTTTTTATTTTAAAATAAAAAAAGATTTATTTTCTTTCATATTCTTTCATAACATAAATATTGTTAAGATTAAGAGCCCCTGGTGTGAAAATAAAAAAGTTTGTGACGCTGAAATAGGCCTCCCGATAGATTGGCTAAAATCGAAAATACCTTTTATCTCATACTACTCTTTCGATACATAATCTAAGGGTTTTAAAAAAATTTCTCATATCGAATTCGAAGTGCCATGCTATTATTACTTAATATTCAGATTTCATATAGTGTGAAGGCATAGTTTTCTTTTTTCTCTCAAATCAAATAAAAAACTCATTGGCGCCGAGCGTGAGGGAATGCTAGACGTTTGGTAATTTCCCCTCCGACAAGAATAAAAGATCCCATCGAAGCGGCTAATCCCATGCATACTGTCTGTATATCTGGTCGCACAAATTGCATAGTATCATAAATAGCTACTCCGGGTATTACCCATCCGCCAGGAGAGTTTATAAACAAATACAGATCTTTGGTATCATCCTCTATGCTGAGATATACCATAAGACCAATAAGTTGATTCGAGATCTCGCTATCAACCCCCTGGCCTAAAAAAAGTAATCTTTCTCGATAAAGTCGGTTGATTGGGATAAAACAGTATCCCTTAGAAACCGTACATGCACCTTTTGATGCATACGGTTCAACAAAAATCATGAAAAAAAGGAATCAATGTGTAGATTCTAGCTTTTTTTTCATAACAGGTTTTTTTAACTTATAAAAAGGGACTTTTCTTTCATTTTTCAAGAAAGATGAGTTTTGGCCTGTTTTGTTTATCTAAAAAAAAATGACTAAACTTATCTGACTAACTTCTCATTGATGTATTGTTTCATCGAGATACAATCTAAATCGCGATGTAATTTTCTTGTTGCTGACTGGGCTTCTTCAATTTTTTTAGGTTTATGCTCTACTCCGAGTAAAGATCCGCCCGATTTGGATTTGCACATATAGGACAAATGCCCCAATACCACGTCCTTTTTCTACGACTTCCCTTTTTTTTTTTTCAATTTATTTCACGTCTTCCAACAAATATTCAACGCATTCATCATATTACTCGATTGATTAATAGTTTGAGATCACTTCTATTTAGTATTTCTATTTAGAAATATATAAATAAATAGAAATAATTAAAATATGATATTAAGTCGTAATCCTAAATATATTTATTACCAATTGGTTTTCTTTCTAAACGGAGCCTGGATACTTCATTTGATTGGTCTAACCAAGCCAACCATAAATTATTCTAATTGATAATATTAATCCGTATACCCTCCCTAAAAAATGGATCTAATTGCACTTCACGCTCCAAATTTTTGATAATTGAATCAATCTTTCTTGGGCGAAAGAGGGGATATCTCGATCGGGGAAGAGAACGGGGAAATACCATATGCCCAATATATCTGACAAGTCGCACTATACGTCAATCCACAATGCATCTTCCTCTCCAGGACTTCGAAAAGGTACTCTTGGAACACCAATAGGCATTAAATAAAAGAAAAATTAAGTACTATATCTCACTTTGATGTGAAAGCGTAACAGTGGGTTTAGTGGCCTAATATAATACTATTGATTTTATATCCTATTTTATTATCCTATTTTATCCCTAGATTGACTAAGTTCATAAAAAAAGAAGAAAAAATGAATAAAGGAAAATTCTTACAAATAAGTCCTTTGAATGATGAACAAATATATATACATTCACTCATATAAAATGGTACCAACCCCCTTACCATTGCGTATTGGTACTTATCGGGTGTAGAATAGATCTGCTTCTTTTTGTTCCTACGAACAAAATAGTTTCGTTATTACTAAAAGTAATTATTACGAAAAGCATCAAACAAATATGAATCCTTTCCCCAAGAGAATCCCCTAAAAAAGGGGTCCATAGCATAGTTTTCTCCAATGCAATAAAGTTACATTGTGTCTATTTTTCGTTGATAAAGGGGTATTTCCATGGGTTTGCCTTGGTATCGTGTTCATACCGTCGTATTGAATGATCCCGGTCGTTTGATTTCTGTCCATATAATGCATACAGCTCTGGTTGCTGGTTGGGCCGGTTCGATGGCTCTATACGAATTAGCCGTTTTTGATCCCTCTGATCCTGTTCTTGATCCAATGTGGAGACAGGGTATGTTCGTTATACCCTTCATGACTCGTTTAGGAATAACGAATTCATGGGGCGGTTGGAGTATTACAGGGGGGACTGTAACGAATCCGGGTATTTGGAGTTACGAAGGTGTGGCCGGGGCACATATTGTGTTTTCTGGCTTGTGTTTTTTGGCAGCTATCTGGCATTGGGTGTATTGGGATCTAGAAATATTTACTGATGAACGTACAGGAAAACCCTCTTTGGATTTGCCTAAGATCTTTGGAATTCATTTATTTCTCTCAGGGGTGGCTTGCTTTGGTTTTGGTGCATTTCATGTAACAGGATTGTATGGTCCTGGAATATGGGTGTCCGATCCTTATGGACTAACCGGAAGGGTACAAGCCGTAAATCCAGCGTGGGGTGTGGAGGGTTTTGATCCTTTTGTTCCGGGAGGAATAGCTTCTCATCATATTGCAGCAGGGACCTTAGGCATATTGGCAGGTCTATTCCATCTTAGTGTTCGTCCACCCCAACGTCTATACAAAGGATTACGTATGGGAAATATTGAAACCGTACTTTCCAGTAGTATTGCCGCTGTCTTTTTTGCAGCTTTTGTAGTTGCTGGAACTATGTGGTATGGTTCAGCAACTACCCCGATTGAATTGTTTGGTCCCACGCGCTATCAATGGGATCAAGGATACTTCCAACAAGAAATATATCGAAGAATTGGTGCTGGCTTAGCCGAAAATCAAAGTTTATCCGAAGCTTGGTCTAAAATTCCTGAAAAACTAGCTTTTTATGATTACATCGGCAATAATCCGGCAAAAGGTGGATTATTCAGAGCAGGCTCCATGGACAACGGGGATGGAATAGCCGTTGGGTGGTTAGGACATCCTATCTTTAGAGATAAAGAGGGGCGTGAACTTTTTGTACGTCGT